TAGTTTTTAATATTAGAATATTTAGTGCCGTGTTATTTTTGTGATATTTTTGGTAGGATTTATTAGGTTAACAGAAAATTGGTGTAAATGTAAAAATTGATGCATATATATATATATATATATATATAATGGGATGGCCAATTCATATCTCAACTTGTGGTCCGATACGTTCTCGAGTCTTCCTTGGTTTAGGGGTTTGACAAGGAAAGCAAGATTCATTGAGCGTAGGGGGGTAGGGGGGTTTGTCGCGCAAAAACCAGAGGGGGCACTATAGCAGGTATAGTTGAATAAGAGATGTATATGTTATGCACTTGAATCCTAAGAATGTAATTCTTAAGTTATGTCTTATAACAATTCATCTATATTGCGCGAGCAAGGAAAATGTTCCACCTTGGTTTAACAGTTGAATTTGCACTGTGAGATGCAAAGTGAATTGAAACCAGAAAAAAATACGTTATGCATATAAGAGAACGCTCGGCATGGTGGGTAACGAGACATATGTACTACACCAATAATCAGATGCCAGTATAGTTATCCGAATGGGGGGTAATACAGTTGTGTACCTGAAATAGGAACCAGATGCCAGTAATAGTTCATATTGTGCAACCCCCACAATTAGTGTCCCTGATTCTATCATGCATGATATGCCTTTATATAAACTGGTTGGTGGTCTCTTACTACATTAATATTTACTAATACAATATTAGTTAGATTATTCAAGGAAAAATTTGAGGTCGATTTTTTGGGGAGTAATCTATTTCCCGGGTCTAAATAATAGTATTTCTGAGTCTTAGTAATATGCTTTATGTATACCTTAAAAATTAGTACTTGCTTTATGGTTAAAATAGTGAACTGGTGATAATACATAGATATAAATTAATATACTACTGTAATATTATGTATATCATGTATTAAACCATTGGGATGGTTAACCCCAGAAAATAGTTTAGTTTAGAATTCTGGCTTTGGGAGCCAGGGGTGGGAGTTAAAATCTCTCTTTTCTGGGCGCTAGGGAGGAATTTAACCTCCGATCTTCGGATTACAAGACCGATGCTTTTAGACTAAGCTACTAGGGCAGGCTAATTCTAGTGCTTTATTTTCTAGTCATCCTGCTAGCGGGATGAGAACTAAGAATAATGCGAAGTACAGTACTGATGCGATTTGTCCAATAATGATGAATGGGTGTTCTACTGGTATACCTCCAATTCATGTTAAAATTGCTATGTCTGCTACTAATGTTCAAAATAGGAATTGGGTGATTGGGCGGAATGTAAGTCCTCGTTGTTTTGATGTGTGTAGTAGGGGTACTACTATTAATACTAGAATTGAGAATAGTAATGCGAGGACGCCTCCTAGTTTGTTGGGAATTGATCGTAGGATGGCGTAGGCAAATAGGAAGTATCATTCAGGTTTGATGTGTGGTGGGGTGACTAATGGGTTTGCTGGTGTGAAGTTTTCTGGGTCACCTAATAGGTTTGGGGAAAATAGTGCTAAAAGTGTAAGAGCTAGGAGTATAATTACAAATCCAAGTAGGTCTTTGTAAGTGAAGTATGGGTGGAAGGAGATTTTATCTGCGTCTGAGTTTAATCCAATAGGGTTGTTTGATCCTGTTTCGTGTAGGAATAGTAGGTGAATAATGGTTGCGGCAGCAATGACAAATGGTAGTAGGAAGTGGAATGCGAAGAATCGTGTTAGTGTTGCATTATCTACTGAGAAGCCCCCTCAAATTCATTGGACTAATGCATCTCCTATGTAGGGTACGGCTGATAGTAGGTTTGTAATTACTGTAGCACCTCAGAATGATATTTGTCCTCATGGTAGTACGTAACCAACGAATGCTGTTATTATTACTAGTAGTAATAGGACTACACCAATGTTTCAGGTTTCTTTATATAAATATGAGCCGTAGTATAGGCCTCGGGCGATGTGTATGTAGATGCAGATGAAGAAGAAGGATGCTCCGTTTGCGTGTATATTACGGATTAGTCAGCCGTAATTAACGTCTCGGCAGATATGTGTAACGGATGAGAATGCGGTTGAGATATCTGAGGTATAATGTATGGCTAGGAATAGACCTGTTAGAATTTGGGTAATTAAGCATAGTCCTAGGAGGGATCCAAAGTTTCATCATGCTGAAATGTTGGATGGTGCTGGTAGGTCAACTAGTGCGTCGTTAGCGATTTTGAATAGTGGGTGTGTTTTTCGTAGGCTTGCCATTATGGTTCTTGTAGTTGAATAACAACGGTGGTTCTTCAAGTCATTGGTCTCGGTTAAAGTCTGAGCAAGAATTATGACCTATTTTATGTTTTTATTATTGATGGCTTTGGTTGTAGGTTTAGTTGCTGTTGCTTCTAATCCTACACCTTATTTTGCTGCTCTTGGGTTAGTAGTTGCAGCTGGGGTTGGTTGTGGGGTTTTGGTTGGTCATGGGGGCTCTTTTTTGTCACTGGTTCTTTTTTTAATTTATTTAGGGGGTATGCTTGTTGTTTTTGCTTATTCAGCGGCTTTGGCTGCTGAGCCGTTTCCTGAGGCTTGGGGGAGTCGTTCTGTGTTGGGTTATGTATTGATTTATTTGATCGGGGTTGTGGTTGTGGCAGGGTTCTTTTGAGGGGGTTGGTATGAGGGTTCTTGAGTAGTTGTGGATGGGTTGAAGGAGTTTTCTGTGTTGCGGGGTGATATTAGTGGTGTGGCTGTTATATATTCGTCTGGAGGTGGGATGTTGGTTATTTGTGCTTGGGTGTTGTTGTTGACTTTATTAGTGGTGTTGGAGCTTACTCGTGGGTTAAGTCGTGGGACTCTTCGGGCAGTTTAGAGCATGATTGGGATTGTTGCTAGGATTAGGGTTAGTAGGAAGATGGTTAGGTAGGTTTTGATTATTCCTCGTGTGATGTCGTTTGTGATTTTTGCCATGATTGTTTGAGATAGTGCTAGGCCTTTTGGTCCTACAGTTTCTAATCATGTTTTGTCAAGTTGGGTGGCGGCAGATTGTCCTAGGGTAAGTTTAAGTTTAGGTAGTAGTCGGTGTGTGACTGCTGGGAAGAATCCTAATATGTTTGAGAAATGGTGTGTGGGGATTATTGGGGTAATTTTTACTTGTTTGCTGGTTATATTAGCTAGGTCTATGGCAATTAATAGGCCGGCGATGGTTACTAATATGGCTGCTATTTTAAGGGTTGTTGGTATTGTTATGATTGGTGTTTTTATTGGTAGGAAATTGTGTGTAATAATGAATCCTGCAATGATGCTTCCTCAGGCTAGTCGTTTAATTGGGTTAATTACTAGTGGGTTGTTTTCGTTAATTGGGGATAGAGGTAGAAATCGTGGGGTTCCTATGATCACAAAATATACTAGCCGAAAGCTGTATACTGCAGTGAATGATGTGGCGATTAGTGTAAGAATTAGGGCTCAGGCGTTTAGGTATGATGTGTTTAGGGCTTCGATGATTGCGTCTTTTGAGAAAAATCCTGCCAGGAATGGGGTTCCTGTTAGGGCTAGGCTGCCGATTGTAAAATAAGTTGAGGTGGCAGGTATAATGTTTAGTAAGCCTCCCATTTTTCGGATATCTTGTTCGTCGTTTAGGCTGTGAATAATTGATCCAGAGCATAGGAATAATATAGCTTTAAAGAATGCGTGTGTGCAGATGTGGAGGAATGCTAATTGTGGTTGATTTAGTCCGATTGTGACTATTATTAGTCCTAGTTGACTGGATGTTGAGAAGGCTACGATTTTTTTAATATCATTTTGTGTTAAAGCACAGGTGGCTGTGAATAATGAGGTTAATGCTCCTAGGCAGAGACAGATTGTTAATGCTAGCTGGTTGTTCTCTATAATAGGGTGTAGGCGAATTAGTAAGAAAATTCCTGCAACGACTATAGTGCTTGAGTGGAGTAGGGCGGATACTGGTGTAGGGCCTTCCATGGCGGAAGGTAGTCAAGGGTGAAGGCCAAATTGGGCTGATTTTCCTGTGGCCGCTAGGGCTAATCCTAGCAGGGGGACTGTCATGTCGAAGTCTTTTGATAGGGTAAAGATTTGTTGGATTTCTCATGAGTTTAGGTTTATTGCGAGTCAGGCTATTGTTATAATTAGTCCGATATCCCCCACACGGTTATAAATTACGGCTTGGAGAGCTGCAGTGTTGGCGTCTGCACGTCCGTGTCATCACCCAATGAGTAAGAATGATATGATTCCTACTCCTTCTCAGCCAATAAATAATTGAAATATGTTGTTGGCTGTAACTAGAATGATTATAGCTACTAAGAATGTAAGTAGGTATTTAAAGAATCGATCAATGTAAGGGTCTGAGTGTATATATCATAGTGCGAATTCCAGGATAGATCAGGTGACGAATAGGGCGATTGGGACGAAAATTAGTGAATAATGGTCGAATTTAAAGCTAATATTTACATCAAATGTTTGGGTGTTCATTCAGTGTCAGTTTGTGATAATGCCTTCTGTTTTTAGGTTTAGGAAAATTATAAGTGGTAGGAGGCTAATAAAGAATGCGGAGCTGACTGCGGTTTTTGTTATTTCTGATAGTTTGGATTCTTGTTGGTTTGGGTTTAATGTGGTAAATAGTGGGTATATTAGGGTAAAAAAGATTAATAGGAGTGATGAGTGTATGATTAGTGCCATTTTAGCTTCCACTTGGATTTGCACCAAGAGTTTTTGGTTCCTAAGACCAACGGATGAACTGTTATCCTTTGAAAGCGCAAGGAAGCCACGGATTTTAACCATGGTAGGTAAGGATTAGCAGTGCTTACTATTTTCTGTACTTCCTTGGTGAGTAAGGGGATTTTAACTCCTGTCTTTAGAATCACAATCTAATATTTTGGTTAAACTATACTTACAGTAGCATCATCCTCATATGAGTTCTGGTTTTGTTACTAATAGGATGACAGGGATTAGGTGAAGGGTTATTAGTAGGTGTTCTCGGGTGTGGAATGGTTGTAGTCCTGTAATGTGGTTTGGTGTTGGGCCGCGTTGTGATATTAAGAATATGTATAGGGAGTAGCCAGCTGTAATTAAAGTTCCTAATCCTGTGAGTAAAATTGTTCATGGGGATCAATTGAATAGGGTTGTGATGATTATTAGTTCTCCTATTAGGTTAGGCAGTGGTGGGAGTGCTAAGTTGGCGAGGTTAGCGATGAATCATCAGACGGCTGTTAATGGAAAGATTACTTGTAATCCTCGGGCGAGGATTATTGTTCGGCTGTGTGTTCGTTCATATGCTGTATTAGCTAAGCAGAATAGTGCTGATGATACTAATCCATGGGCAATTATTAGGATGATTGCACCTGAGAAGCCTCATGGAGTTTGAATGAGGATTCCTCCTGCCACTAATCCTATGTGGCTAACTGATGAGTAGGCAATTAGTGATTTTAGGTCTGTTTGTCGTAGGCAAATTGAACCAGTTATGATAATGCCCCATAAAGCTAGAATAATAAATGGGTAAGCTAGTTCTTTTGATAGAGGGTCTAGTATAATTATTATACGCATCATCCCGTATCCTCCCAGCTTTAGTAATACTGCTGCAAGTACTATTGATCCTGCCACTGGGGCCTCTACGTGTGCTTTTGGTAGTCACAGGTGCACTCCATATAGGGGTATTTTAACTAAGAATGCAATTAAGCACCCTGCTCATCAGATTATGTGGCCTCATGAATTTAGTTGTAATGGTTGTGAATATTGAAGTACTAGTATTGATAGTGTTCCTGTGGATTGTTGAAGGAGTAGCAAGGCTACTAAAAGTGGTAGTGATCCGGCCAGGGTGTAAAATAAAAAGTATGTTCCTGCGTTTAGGCGTTCGGTTTGGTTACCCCATCGTGTGATAATGATTAATGTTGGGATTAATGTGGCTTCGAATATAATATAGAATATGATAATTTCTGTGGCGCCGAATGCTATAATTAAGAAGGTTTGCAGTGAGGCGAGAAGTGTAATATATAGGCGTTGTCGGCTAATTGGCTCTGGATTAATGTGGTTTTGACTGGCCAGGATTATTAGTGGCAGTAGTCAGCATGTTAGTACTAGTAATGGGGTTGATAATGGGTCTGTGGCTATGTATGTATTTAAAGAAGTTCATCCGGTTTCTGATGTTCATTTTAGTCATGTTAGGCTAATAAAAGCGATTAGAAGGCTTTGTGCTGTGGTGGTTGTTCATAGCCACTTAGGTGAAGTTAGTCAAATTGTTGGGAATAGCATGATTGTGGGAATTAATACTTTTAGCATTGTAGTAGGTTGAGGTTTTGTAGCCGGTCGGTTCCGTGGGTACGGGCTGTGGCAACAAGTAGTGCTAGGCCTGTGCTAGCCTCGCAGGCAGAAAAGGCTAGGAGTAGTATGGGGGCTGTGGAAAAGCCTGTGGATTCAAACTGTAGTGCTCATAGGGCAAGTGCAATAAATAAAGACAGTATTATGCCCTCTAAGCATAGGAGTGCGGAGAGTAGGTGTGTGCGGTGAAATGCTAGTCCTATTAGTCCTAAGATAAATGCTGAGCTGAAGCTGAAATGTACGGGTGTCATAAGGGGGCCGTGGAATTAAACCACGATTTTCTGAGCCGAAATCAGAGGTCTTGTTTTGGACTATCCCCCTATTCTGCTCATTCTAGGCCACCTTGGGTTCATTCGTAAATTAGTCCCAAGGTTAGTAGAATTAGGACTGTTGTAGCTCAGAAAAATGTTCCGGTTGGGTTGTGGAGTTGATCTCCTCATGGTAGGGGGAGTAGTAGGGCAATTTCTAGGTCAAATAGGAGGAATAGGATTGCTACTAAGAAGAACCGTAGTGAGAAGGGGAGGCGGGCGGACCCTAGTGGGTCGAATCCACATTCGTATGGTGATAGTTTTTCTGCATCTGGATTTATTTGTGGTAATCAAAAAGATACGATTGCTAAAATTAGGGATAAGGCTACAGTAATGACTAAGATGGTTATGATTAAATTCATTATCTTTCCTTGGGGTTTAACCAAGACTGTGTGATTGGAAGTCACTTGTACTAACTTTAATACTAGAAAGATTATGAGCCTCATCAGTAAATTGATACGTAGAGGAATAGTCATACTACGTCGACAAAGTGTCAGTATCAGGCGGCGGCTTCGAAGCCGAAGTGGTGTTCGGATGTAAAATGGTATTGGATTTGTCGTAGAAGGCATACTGCCAGGAAAGATGATCCAATGATTACGTGTAGTCCGTGGAATCCAGTGGCTACGAAGAATGTTGAGCCGTAGACTCCATCTGCAATTGTGAATGGTGCTTCGTAATATTCTATTGCTTGTAGGGCTGTGAAGTAAAGTCCAAGTACAATGGTTAGTGCTAAGGATTGGATGGCTTGTTTTCGTTCTCCTTCTATAATGCTGTGGTGAGCTCATGTTACTGTAACTCCTGATGCTAGCAGTACGGCTGTATTTAGAAGTGGCACTTCAAATGGGTCAAGTGGGGTAATTCCTGTTGGGGGTCAGCATCCCCCGAGTTCTGGTGTTGGTGCTAGGCTTGAGTGATAGAAGGCTCAGAAAAATCCAAGGAAGAAGAATACTTCGGAGGTAATAAATAGGATTATTCCATATCGTAGTCCTTTTTGTACTGGAGGTGTGTGGTGGCCTTGGAAGGTTCCTTCTCGAATAATGTCACGTCATCATTGGTATATTGTTAGGAGTAGAAGAATTAGTCCTAGGGTTATTAGTGTTGTTGAGTGGAAGTGGAATCAGATTGCTAAGCCGGATGTTATTAGCAGAGCGGCAACGGCTCCGGTTAGGGGTCATGGGCTTGGGTCAACTATGTGATAGGCATGTGCTTGGTGGGCCATTAAACGTTTTCTTGTAAATATAGGCTTAGAAGGAGTACGAATACATATGCTTGAATTATTGCTACTGCTACTTCTAGTAGTGTTAGTAGGAAGAGTACGGTGGCAGTTAAAATTGCTACTGTAGGCATTATTGGTAGTAGGACGAATACTGCTGTAGCAATGAGTTGAATTAGCAGGTGGCCTGCAGTTAAGTTGGCTGTAAGTCGTACCCCTAGGGCTAGTGGTCGAATAAATAGGCTAATTGTTTCGATAATGATTAGTACTGGGATTAGGGGAATAGGTGTTCCTTCTGGAAGGAGGTGTCCTAAGGCTACTGTTGGTTGGTTTCGTATCCCGATAATTACTGTGGCAAGTCAAAGTGGCACGGCAAATCCTATGTTAAGTGATAGTTGTGTTGTGGGTGTGAAGGTATATGGGAGTAAACCTAGCATATTAATGGTGATTAGGAAGATTATTAAGGAGGCTAATAATAGTGCTCATTTATGTCCTCCTACGTTTAATGGTAGTATTAGTTGGTTTGTGAATCGGTTAATAAATCACCCTTGTAGTGTGATGAGTCGATTATTAATTCATCGTGATGATGGGGTTGGATAAAGGACTCATGGCAGTGCGATTGCAATGGCAATTAATGGAATGCCTAGGTAGGATGGGCTTGCAAATTGGTCGAAGAAGCTTGCTATCATGGTCAGTCTCAGGAGTCAGTTTTGTGTTTTTCAGCACTTACTGGGGTTGGTTCGTTGGGTGAGATGTGGTTTAAGATTTTAGTTGGAATGATTGTTAAGAAAATTAATCAAGAGAATACTAAAATTGCGAATCAGGGGCCGGGGTTTAATTGTGGCATTTCACTAGGGGTGGTCGGGAATCACCAATCTTTGGCTTAAAAGGCCAATGCTTTGTCCAATATTTAGCTTCCTAGCGAGGCGTCTTCTAGTATTAATGAGGATCAGTTTTCGAAGTGTTCCAGTGGGACTGCTTCTACTACAATTGGTATGAAGCTGTGGTTGGCTCCGCAGATTTCAGAGCATTGTCCGTAGAACACGCCTGGGCGTGAGGCGATGAAAGCAGTTTGATTAAGTCGCCCCGGTACTGCGTCTATTTTTACACCTAGGGATGGGACGGCTCAGGAGTGTAGTACGTCTTCAGCAGATACTAAAACTCGAACTGGGGACTCTATAGGTACAATTATTCGGTGGTCAGTTTCTAGGAGTCGGAATTGTCCTGGGGTAAGATCTTGAGTCGGGACTATATAGGAGTCAAATCCGAGGTTTTCGTAATCTGTGTATTCGTAGCTTCAGTATCATTGATGTCCTATTGCTTTAATTGTTAGGTGTGGGTCATTAATTTCGTCTATAAGGTATAAAATGCGTAGGGATGGTAGGGCAATCAGTACTAAAATTACGGCTGGTAAAATAGTTCATACAATTTCGATTTCTTGGGAGTCTAGAATATATTTGTTAGTAAGTTTGGTTGAAACTATCGCAATAATAATATATAATACTAGGGTGCTAATTAGGAATACGATTATTAATGCGTGGTCGTGGAAGTGTAGAAGCTCTTCTATAACGGGTGATGCCGCGTCTTGGAATCCTAGTTGTGTTGGATGTGCCATTAGGTTTTAGATTTAAGATATGCAGGGATTTAACCTACGATTTCACCTTGACAAGGTGATGTAATTCGCACTTTACTAATATCTTTAAAAGGAAGTGACAGAGTGGTTATGTGGCTGGCTTGAAACCAGCATATGGGGGTTCAATTCCTCCCTTTCTCGTTAGTTTGATTGAATTTGTACAAATGCTGGTTCCTCGTATGTATGGTAAGGAGGAGGGCAGCCGTGAAGTCATTCTACATTTGTTATAGTTAGTTCAACAGATAGGACTTCCCGTTTTGCGGCGAAGGCTTCTCATAGGATAAATAAGAACATAATTACTGCTACTAAAGAAATTAGTGATCCAATAGATGATACTGTATTTCAGAGGGCGTAGGCATCTGGGTAGTCGGAATAACGTCGTGGCATACCAGCCAGGCCTAGGAAATGTTGTGGGAAGAATGTAAGGTTAACTCCAATAAATATTACTCCGAAGTGGATTTTTGTCCAGGTGCTGTGTAGAGTATACCCAGTTAGTAGCGGGAATCAGTGTACAAAGGCTGCTATGATGGCAAATACGGCACCTATTGATAGTACGTAGTGGAAGTGAGCAACTACATAGTATGTGTCATGTAATACAATATCGAGTGATGAGTTTGATAGGACAATTCCTGTTAGTCCACCCACTGTAAATAGGAAAATAAATCCCAGGGCCCATAGTATTGGGGTTTCTCATTTAATTGATCCTCCGTGTAAAGTGGCTAATCAGCTGAATACTTTTACACCTGTAGGAATGGCGATAATTATTGTAGCGGATGTGAAATAGGCGCGAGTGTCTACGTCTATTCCAACAGTAAACATATGATGGGCTCATACAATGAATCCTAGGAGTCCAATAGCCATCATTGCTCACACCATTCCTATGTAGCCGAAAGGTTCTTTTTTACCTGAATAGTAGGCTACTACATGAGAAATAATACCGAATCCTGGAAGAATTAAAATATAGACTTCCGGGTGACCAAAGAATCAGAATAAATGTTGATATAGAATTGGGTCTCCTCCCCCTGCAGGGTCAAAGAATGTGGTGTTAAGGTTTCGGTCTGTCAATAGTATTGTAATTCCGGCGGCTAAAACTGGTAGAGATAGAAGGAGTAGAACAGCAGTCACAAGTACGGATCAGACGAATAATGGTGTTTGATACTGAGAGATGGCTGGGGGTTTCATGTTAATAGTTGTGGTAATGAAGTTAATGGCCCCTAGAATTGACGACACACCTGCTAGGTGGAGTGAGAAAATTGTTAGATCTACTGATGCTCCTGCGTGGGCTAAGTTACCTGCTAGGGGTGGGTACACTGTTCATCCTGTCCCTGCTCCAGCTTCAACGCCGGAAGAGGCTAGTAGTAGTAGGAATGATGGTGGTAGGAGTCAGAAGCTTATGTTGTTCATTCGTGGGAATGCCATGTCGGGGGCTCCGATTATTAATGGTACGAGTCAGTTTCCGAACCCTCCAATGAGGATAGGCATTACTATAAAGAAAATTATTACAAAGGCGTGGGCAGTAACGATAACGTTATAAATTTGGTCGTCGCCTAGGAGTGATCCGGGTTGGCTTAGTTCAGCCCGGATAAGAAGGCTTAAGGCAGTTCCCACTATTCCGGCTCAGGCACCAAATACAAGATAGAGGGTACCAATGTCTTTGTGGTTAGTAGAGAAGAATCAGCGCGTGATTGCCACAGGTAGGGTGGCCGAGTGTTTAGGCGGTGGGTTGTAGCCCCGAAGACAGAGGTTTGAGTCCTCTCCCTACCACAGCCCTGTGGTGAAGAACATATTGGATTGCAAATCCAAAGACGCAGATTAACGGTCTGCCGGGGCTTTTCCCGCCTTTTTCGGATAAACGGCGGGAAAAGTAGATGGATGCTCGCTGGCTTGAGCACTTAGCTGTTAACTAAGAGTTTGTAGGATCGAGGCCTTCCCATCTAGAAAGGCCTTAGTTTAATAAAAATACCTGATTTGCAATTAGGAGATGCAAGTTAATTTCTTGTAGGTCTTAGTCAGGGACTAGAAGATTTTAACTTCTACTTAAAGCTTTGAAGGCTTTTGGTCTAATATTATCCTAAGTCCCTAGGTGGTTATTATTATGATTGTTGGGGTTATTGGTAAAAGTCCTAGGGCGGCTGTGGTGAATAGGGCTAAGGGTATTGAAATTTGGGTTGTCTGGGTTCGTCATGGGGTGGTTGAGTTGTTTGTGTTTGGGGAGATGGTTAATGTTATTGCGTAGCAGAGTCGTAGGTAAAAATATAAGCTAATTAGTGCGGTAAGGGCTATAATTGTAGCAATAAGTGGAAGGTCTTGTTTTGCTAGTTCTTGTAGAATTAATCATTTTGGTAGGAAGCCTGTTAGTGGGGGTAGTCCTCCTAATGATAATAGTACTAGGGCGGTGGTTGCTGTTAGGATGGGGCTTTTTGATCAGGTTGTTGCGAGTGTGTTAATTTTGGTAGAGGAGGATATTTTTAGGGTTAAGAATGCTGCGGATGTTATAATAATGTATGTTCCTAGTGCAATTAAAGTTAGTTGTGGGGCGTATTGAATAATAATGATTATTCACCCTATGTGTGCAATTGATGAGTAGGCTAGAATTTTTCGTAGTTGGGTTTGATTTAGGCCTCCCCATCCTCCGACTAGCGTGGATATTACTCCTAGTGTGGTTAATAGTATGGGGTCAATGGTTTGGGCTGTTTGGATAATAAGTGCGAATGGGGCGAGTTTTTGTCAAGTTGATAGAATTAGTCCTGTTAGCAGGTCTAATCCTTGTATGACTTCTGGTATTCAAAAGTGTATTGGTGCGAGTCCAATTTTGAGTGCAAGGGCTGTTATGAATATTGTGCTGGCGATTGGGTTTGATAGGTCGTTGATGCTCCATTCTCCTGTTATCCAGGCATTTGTTGTGCTTGCAAATAGAATTATTGCTGCTGCAGTGGCCTGGGTAAGGAAGTATTTTGTGGTTGCCTCTACTGCACGGGGGTGGTGGTGTTGTGCTATTAGTGGGGTGATTGCTAGGGTGTTGATTTCTAGTCCTATTCAGGCAAGTAGTCAGTGGGAGCTAGCAAAGGTTAGGGTGGTTCCTAGTCCTAGGCTGGATAGTAGGATTGCAAGTACGTATGGGTTCATTGGCGGAGGAGGGACTTTAACCGTCATGTTCGGGGTATGGGCCCGAAAGCTTTATTAGCTGACCCCGCCTGTAGAAAGTGGTGTAAAGGAAGCACCAAGAGTTTTGATCTCTTGAGTATGGGTTCAATTCCCTTCTTTCTAGGAACTGAGGGGATTTTAACCCCTATAAATCACTCTATCAAAGTGGTCCTTGTGCATTCAGGCACAGTTCCTTGGTTATAGTTGTGGGGGGAGCCCTGCTAGTGCAATAGGTAGGGCGGTGTGTCATAATACGAAAGCAAGTGTTAGTGGGAGGAAGTTTTTTCAGACTAGGTGTATTAACTGGTCATATCGGAATCGTGGGTATGAGGCTCGTACTCATAGGAATAAGATTGATAGTAATGCGGCTTTGGTTATTAGGTTAATTGTTGTTAGTTCTGGGATGTTTGGCATGTGTGAGGCTCCTAGGAACAGTACGGCTGATAGGGTGTTTATTAGTAAAATGTTGGCGTATTCAGCAAGGAAAAATAGGGCAAATGGTCCTCCTGCATATTCTACGTTGAATCCGGATACTAGTTCTGATTCTCCCTCTGTCAGGTCGAATGGTGCTCGGTTTGTTTCAGCTAATGTTGAGATGTATCATATTGCGGCTAGCGGTCAGGCTGGAATGAGTAGTCAGATACTTTCTTGTGTAGTGTTGAATGTTTGTAGTGTGTACCCTCCTGAGAAGATAATGACTGAGAGTAGAATAAGTCCTAGGCTGACTTCGTATGAAATTGTTTGGGCTACGGCTCGTAAGGCCCCGATTAGTGCGTATTTTGAATTTGATGCTCATCCTGATCCTAGGATTGAGTATACTGCAAGGCTCGATAAGGCTAAAATGAAAAGGATTCCTAGGTTTAGGTCAGTTACTGGGTGTGGTATGGGTATAGGTGCTCATAGGGTTATAGCTAGTGTGAGTGCTAATATTGGGGTGGCCAGGAATAAAAATGGGGATGCTGTGGATGGGCGGACGGGTTCTTTAATAAATAGTTTTACCCCGTCGGCGATTGGTTGTAGTAATCCATATGGTCCTACTACGTTAGGTCCTTTTCGTAGTTGTATATATCCTAGTACTTTTCGTTCGACTAGCGTTAGGAAGGCTACTGCTAGTAGGACTGGCACAATGTATGCTAGGGGGTTGATTAGGTGGGTTATTAGGATGTTTAGCATAACTGGGGAGAGGATTTGAACCTCTGGGTGAAAGGGCTTAGGCCTTTTGCAATTAACCATGCTCTGCCACCCCAGTATGTCCTTATTTTGGCTAGCTGGAAGTTTTGGCTCTCCCTTTGCTTTATTTATTTGTTTTCATAAATTAGGGGTGGGGCGTGCTTTTGGTATAGGCCCCTCTTTTCCGATCCTTTCGTACTAGGAAAAGTAGCATTACAGATAGAAACTGACCTGGATTGCTCCGGTCTGAACTCAGATCACGTAAGACTTTAATCGTTGAACAAACGAACCCTTAATAGCGGCTGCACCATTAGGATGTCCTGATCCAACATCGAGGTCGTAAACCCTCTCGTCGATATGGACTCTGGGAGAGGATTGCGCTGTTATCCCTAGGGTAACTTGGTTCGTTGATCGGCTTTGGTGGCCGGATCATATTTGGTCAGATGTTCTGTGGCTTAGAGGTGTATCTCTTGGTTTTAGGAAATTGTCCCAGTCCACTTGGAGGCTTTGTTTTCCTCCGTGGTCGCCCCAACCGAAGGTAAAATTACATTTTCCACAAGGTTTTTGCTTTTTAATGAGTTGCTTAACGTGGTTATATTTTGTACCTTAAGCTCCAAAGGGTCTTCTCGTCTTGTATTATTATGTCCGCTTCTGCACGGGCAGATCAATTTCACTGACTGGAAAGGGGAGACAGTTAAGCCCTCGTTTAGCCATTCATACAGGTCTCTATTTAAAAGACAAGTGATTGCGCTACCTTTGCACGGTCAAAATACCGCGGCCGTTGAACTTGTAGTCACTGGGCAGGCTGGACCTCCTATACTTGGTTGTGTTGCAGGAGGCGATGTTTTTGGTAAACAGGCGAGGCTTGTGTTTGCCGAGTTCCTTCCTTTTCTTTTAGTCTTTCCTTTAAAAATGGCACTCCAGTGTGGGGGTAACGATTTTTGGTTGTGTATTTTTCTTGTTTTTTTTGTAATTCACATTTCTCTCTTTGGTTGAGTTCGTTAATTGCCAATGGTTGGTCCGGTTTGGCTTACACTTGTGCTTGGAGAAGGGCTGGCCTTCTTGTTACTCATTTTAGCATAATTTCTTCCATGTTTGCATGGATTAGCCTAATAGTATTTAGGGGAATAAGATATATTATCAGAATAATAAATTTATTTCTGTCTGAGCTTTAACGCTTTCTGCTTAGGTGGCTGCTTTTAGGCCCACTAGAACAGTATATTTTATGTATTATGATCTTTATCCTCCTAATTAAGGTTGTATCCTTTGTTAAAGGGGCTGTACCCCCTTTAACTAACTCTCGTGTATTTCTCATTGTGTCTTAGTTTTTGTGTTTTTGGTTTGAGGTTTACGAGGCTGAACTTCTATTCATTTCTTAGGCAACCAGCTATCACCAGGTTCGGTAGGTCTGTCACTTCTACCCGGAGCTCTTCCCACTCTTTTGCCACAGAGACGGGTTGGCCCTTAATAGGCTGTCTCGGGGTAGCTCACCTGGTTTCGGGGTTTCAAACTAAAGGTCTCTTTGCTTGTGGTTACTGGCTAAATCATGATGCAAAAGGTACAAGGTTTAGTCTTTGCTTTTTAGTGCTTATATGGGTTGTTTCATTTCTCTTTCAGCTTTCCCTTACGGTACTATTTCTATTGCTTTGGGTTGAACCTTTTCTGTCTCCCATACTAAGGTAAAAAAATGGTTTAGTTTTTGGTGTTTGGCTTATTTTATTTTATTTATATTGTTTGGTTATGTTGGTTGGTAAGCTAGCTGTTTGGCTCAGGGTAATCCAATTTGCATGGATGTCTTCTCGGTGTAAGTGAGATGCTTAACTAACTCAGCCATACCCTGGGTTTGTTCCAAGTGCACCTTCCGGTACACTTACCGTGTTACGACTTGCCTCCCCTCGTCATTGCTAATTGATTAGGTATTTTTGGTGCGTTTTGACAGGGGAGAGTGACGGGCGGTGTGTACGCGTCTCAGAGCCGGGTTCAAAGGGACACTCTATTTCCTTTTTACTACTAAATCCTCCTTCAAGCATTATTTCATAGTGCATGTTCGTTATGTTCTGTAATAGAAAATGTAGCCCATTTCTTTCCACTTCATTCGCTACACCTCGACCTGACGTTCTGGGTTATACCCATTTTGCTTACTTTTGTTGCCTTCACAGGGTAAGCTGACGACGGCGGTATATAGGCTGGGGTGACTAGGAGTGGTGAGGTTTAACGGGGGTTATCGGTTCTAGAACAGGCTCCTCTAGGGGGGTCTGAGACACCGTCAGGTCCTTTGGGTTTTAAGCTAATGCTCGTAGTACCCTGGCGGACACCAAATTGTAGTTGGGTGTCTAAGTTTACGGCTGAGCATAGTGGGGTATCTAATCCCAGTTTGTTTCTCAGCTTTCGTGGGGTCAGGTTGGTTATTAAAGCTACTTTCGTGTTGGGGCTTCGGACACCTAGAAGCGTATGACGGCCAAAGGGCCATTTGGCTTTATTTTAATATATCCTTAACCACCCTTTACGCCGTTGTATGGTCAACTAGGGCCTCTCGTCTAACCGCGGTGGCTGGCACGAGTTTTACCGGCCCTCTTAACACTAACTGAGTCAAGTTTTCACTTATGGCTTAATGTTTATCACTGCTGAATTCCCTTGGGGGTGTGGCTAGGCCAGGCGTCTTGGGCTAATGTTTTGTGCCTGATGCCCGCTCCTCGTCCCCGGGCGGGGGATTGAGGGCTTACTCACTGGGCTGCGGAGACTTGCATGTGTAAGTTGAGTTAGAGCTGACTATAAGGTCGGGACCATGCCTTTATGCATGCGGAGTTTTTTAGGACCCATCTTAGCATCTTCAGTGCTATGCTTTATATTAAGCTACGCTAGC